AGCTATTTACTCGATCACAGACATTTCTGCAACACCTCTAACAGAGGAACAAATAGTCAATTTGGAAAAAACTTATTGTCAGCCTCTTTCAGATATGAATCTATCTGATTCAGAAGGGAAGAACTTGCATCAGTATCTCAGTTTCAATTCAAACATGGGTTTGATTCACACTCCATGTTCTGAGAAGTATTTACCATCCGGAAAGAGGAAAAAACGGAGTCTTTGTCTAAAGAAATGCGTTGAGAAAGGGCGGATGCATAGAACCTTTCAACGAGATAGTGCTTTTTCAAATCTCTCAAAATGGAATCTGTTCCAAACATATATGCCATGGTTCCTTACTTCGACAGGGTGCGAATATCTCAATTTCACCCTTTTAGATACTCTTTCAGACCCATTGCCGATACTGAGTAGTAGTCAAAGATTTGTATCCATTTTTCATGATATGATGCATGGATCAGATATATCACGGCCAATTCCTCAGAAGATTCTTCCACAACGGACTCTGATAAGTGAGATTTCGAGTCAATGTTTACAGAATCTTCTTATGTCCGAAGAAATGATTCATCGAAATAATGAGTCATCCGTTCCATTGATATGGGCACATCTGAGATCAACAAATGCTCGGGAGTTCCTCTATTCCATCTTTTTCCTTCTTCTTGTTGCTGGATATCTCGTTCGTATACATCTTCTCTTTGTTTCCCGAGCCTATAGTGAGTTACAGACAGAGTTAGAAAAGATCAAATCTTTGATGATTCCATCATACATGATGGAATTTCGAAAACTTCTGGATAGGTATCCTACATCTGAACTGAATACTTTCTGGTTAAAGAATCTCTTTCTAGTTGTTCTGGAACAATTAGGAGATTCTCTGGAAGAAATACGGGGTTCTGCTTCTGGTGGCAACATGCTATCGGGTGGTGGTCCCGCTTATGGGGTCAAATCACTACGTTCTAAGAAGAGATATTGGAAGATCAATCTAATTGATCTTGTAAGTATCATGCCGAATCCCATCAATCGAATCATCTTTTCGATAAATACGAGACATCTAAGTCGTACAAGTAAAGAGATCTATTCATTGATAAGAAAAAGAAAAAACGTGAACGGTGATTGGATTGATGAGAAAATAGAATTCTGGGTAGCGAACAGTTATTCGATTGATGATGAAGAAAGAGAATTCTTGGTTCAGTTCTCCACCTTAACGACAGAAAAAAGGATTGATCAAATTCTATTGAGTCTGACTCATAGTGATCATTTATCAAGGAATGACTCTGGTTATCAAATGATTGAACAACCGGGATCAATTTCCTTACGATACTTAGTTGACATTCATCAAAAGGATCTAATGAATTATGAGTTCAATAGATCCTGTTTAGCAGAAAGACGGATATTCCTTGCTCATTATCAGACAATCACTTATTCACAAACCTCGTGTGGGGCTAATAGTTTTCATTCCCCATCTCCTCATGGAAAACCCTTTTCGCTCCGCTTAGCCCTATCCCCTTCTAGAGGTATTTTAGTGATAGGTTCTATAGGAACTGGGCGATCCTGTTTGGTCAAATACCTAGCGACAAACTCCTATGTTCCTTTCATTACGGTATTTCCGAACAAGTTCCTGGATGACAAGCCTAAAGGTTATCTTATTGATGATATCGATATTGATGATAGTGACGATATTTATGATAGTGATGATGACCTTGATCTTGATATTGATAAGGAGCTGCTAACTATGACGAATGTGCTAACTATGTATATGACGCCGAAAATAGACCGATTTGATATCACCCTTCAATTCGAATTAGCAAAAGCAATGTCTCCTTGCATAATATGGATTCCAAACATTCACGATCTACATGTGAATGAGTCGAATTACTTATCCCTCGGTCTATTAGAGAACTATCTCTCCAGGGATTGTGAAAGATGTTCCACTGGAGAGATTCTTGTTATTGCTTCGACTCATATTCCCCAAAAAGTGGATCCCGCTCTAATAGCTCCGAATAAATTAAATACATGCATTAAGATACGAAGGCTTCTTCTTCCACAACAACGAAAGCACTTTTTCATTCTTTCATATACTAGGGGATTTCACTTGGAAAAGAAGATGTTCCATACTAACGGATTCGGGTCCATAACTATGGGTTCCAATGCGCGAGATCTTGTAGCACTTATCAATGAGGCCCTATCGATTAGTATTACACAGAAGAAATCCATTATAGAAACTAATACGATTAGATCAGCTCTTCATAGAAAAACTTGGGATTTTCGATCCCAGATAAGATCGTTTCAGGATCATGGGATCCTTTTCTATCAGATAGGAAGGGCTGTTACACAAAATGTACTTCTAAGTAATTGCCCCATAGATCCTATATCTATCTATATGAAGAAGAAATCATGTAAGGGGGGGGATTCTTATTTGTACAAATGGTACTTCGAACTTGGAACGAGCATGAAGAAATTAACGATACTTCTTTATCTTTTGAGTTGTTCTGCCGGATCGGTCGCT